CATGCCAGGAACCAGATTTGAACTGGTGACACGAGGATTTTCAGTCCTCTGCTCTACCAACTGAGCTATCCCGACTCTTCCCGATGCGGCATCCCCACTCTATTTAGAGTACTTGTTTAGAGTACTTGTTGGGTATATCAATTAAATAGACTAAAAAGCATTACAAAGTCTTACCCAAACCCTGGAATTTCTGGGTCTTGGATCTTCAAACAAAAAGAATACTTTGTTTGTAAGTTTAAATAATTATATTAAACGTGAATGATTCAAATGGCAATTCCTTTCTCCTAGATGTTGATTTACACATATCACATATATATTGTATATATCACAATATATCACAAGTCTTGTGATAAGAGAGGCCTTTTCTCCCACGATCCGTTTGTGAAAGAGTAGAATGGCTGAGAAACATAACTAATCTAAAAAAAAAATAATTACTTTTAATTATAATTATTTTAATGTTAATTATTTAATTAATTAACATTAACTAAAACTAAATAGTTAGGGGGTACAGCAAACTTTTTATTGGGGATGGGGATAGAGGGACTTGAACCCTCACGATTTAAAAAGTCGACGGATTTTCCTCTTACTATAAATTTCATTTTTGTCAGTATTGGGATTGACATGTATAATGGGACTCTATCTTTATTCTCGTCCAATTAGTTCTTTAAAAGAACTATCAGATTATAGAGTGACTTATTTGATCAGTGAATATTCGATTCTTACTTAAACTTGGAATCGATTCACATCACAAGAATTCTTCCATTTTGTATATCATATAAGAAAAAATAAAGATTTGGATGACCATTAATTTTTTAATCTTTGATATTTTTGTATTATATGTATACGGGTTCAGCCTTTCTGTAGTTTAAAAGGAATCCTTGATCAACGCAGTCAACTCTATTCGTTAGAACAGCTTCCATTGAGTCTCTGCACCTATCCTTTATTCTTGCTTTCTGAACCCTCTTTTGTTTTCTGAAATAAGGATTTGGCTCAGGATTGCCCATTTTTAATTCCGGGGTTTCTCTGAATTTGAAAGTTATCACTTAGTATGTTTCCATACCAAAGCTCAATCCAACCAAGTCCGTAGCGTCTACCAATTCCGCCATACCCCCTTTTGTTTTGAGACTGGGATCTCACTGGGATACCATCTCCTTTTTCCTTTCGTTTATTTATTCTGGATCCGAGGACGTTTACATTTAATTTAATTCTTTCGATAGGCACTTTTTTTATTTTTTTATATAGTATATAGAAAAGTGTCTCTATTTCCTCCTATTTGTTTGATCTCTTATCTATTTTCATTTTCTAGTTTATTTCATATCATGGTAGGACCTTTATTTGTATTTAGTCCAATCGAAAATGATTCTATCATTGATGTATCCGCAATTCAATATGGATGGATATATAACAGATATATATGTCTCTTTTATTATCTTTTTTTTTATACTCAAACGGTCAATTCTTTTTTTTCGCCCTACCCCTTCCTTATCTTTCTGAATTAAAACAGAGGAATGTCTCATTGTATATACTCCGGATTGTATCCTTACTTAATCTGAATCCTTATCTTTTCCTTAGGACCATCCCTGTATAATTAGAATAAAGTTATTGATATACCCTATAACATCATTCTATTAATTGTTATTTTAATTCTATTTATCTAAAGACTAAAGAAATTAAAAAGTCTTTTTTCTTTTTTCAGTCTTTAGATTTTTTTTCAGTCTTTAGATTATAGTATATTATAGTGTGTAACATAGTATTTTTCATTTTGTTTAATTGGGAGAGATGGCTGAGTGGACTAAAGCGTCGGATTGCTAATCCGTTGTACGAGTTATTCGTACCGAGGGTTCGAATCCCTCTCTTTCCGTAACTTCCTTCACCTAATTCACGAACATTACTGACCGCAATGTATCAAATACAAATAAAATAACAACAATACAATAGAAAACTTATAAATATAATATGGACCGGACCCATATTATATTTATTTTAAATTTATTTTATTATTTATATTTATAAGTTTTCTATTGTTTGGTTAAAATCGGAATCAAAGCCAATATAAGGTAATGGCTCCAGCGAATTACAAAATTGTTCAAACGAGGAATCATTTTGTAATTGCCTTGCATTTAGCGATAATTGATATATATTGAGTAAGAGCTTCTGTTTGTTGAATCCTTTTGGCTCTTTTATTTATGGAAGAATTTATATAAATATTTTTTGGTTCCCGGCCGGATAAACGAGAACGAAAGCGATTTTCCATGGTTTTTCTTTCTCCAAGTGTCCTTTGCTCATTCGGTCGCCTGCCATTTAATGTATCTTTAAGATACGACTTTATCGTGCATAATTTTTCAAACTCCAGATCCGGTGCGTTTTTTTTTGTTTCTTGAAAATATCATCTCACGTGTGTTCCTTTGGTTAACCCAGCATAAACTTTTATCCAGCCATCCATCCAGGGATGAATTTGTTAATAATAATTCATTCAATAAATTGATAATATCAGATTTTA